GCCGACCCGGTCTACGAATCTATTCCAACTATCAACGAATTCCTAGGATTTTAGGAGGAATGGGGATGGTAATTCTTTCTACTTCTCGAGGTCTAATGACAGACCGAGAAGCTCGACTAGAAGGAATCGGGGGAGAAATCTTGTGTTATATATGGTGATCTTTTTGGTATCTGAATTGCATCCATAACTTCCTATTTTTTGTTTTGTGAAAAAAAAAGAGGAAAGAGGAAGGACGGGTTGTCTAATATCACGCCTCCTCTATTAGTTGATATTTCAAGGGGGTTACCTGGAATGGGAATGAAAGAACAAAAATGGATTCATGAAGGTTTAATTACTGAATCACTTCCAAATGGTATGTTCCGGGTTCGTTTAGATAATGAAGATCTGATTCTAGGTTATGTTTCAGGAAAGATCCGACGCAGTTTTATACGGATACTACCAGGAGATAGAGTCAAAATTGAAGTAAGTCGTTATGATTCAGCTAGGGGCCGTATAATTTATAGACTCCGAAACAAAGATTTGACCGATTAGGTGACTTTTGTTTTTCAACATTCCTTTTGTAGGAATACAATTCGAGGTTCAAAATCTCAAGAGACTTATTTTCTTCCAAGAAGTAGATTCGGAATTAAGGTAAGGAATGACAAATATGAAAATAAGGGCCTCCGTTCGTAAAATTTGTGAAAAATGTCGACTGATCCGTAGACGGGGACGAATTATAGTAATTTGTTCCAACCCGAGGCATAAACAGAGACAAGGATAATCTTTATAAATCGAAAAAGGTATTCTCTAAAGGACCCAATGCACAAATCAAATATCAAATAAAGGCTCTGTTTTGACATGAAATGGATATATCCGTATATCTCTGACTCATATTTATGAGATGATAAAATATGGCAAAACCCATATCAAGAATTGGTTCACGTAGGAATGGACGTAGAATACCAAAGGGAGTTATTCATGTTCAAGCAAGTTTCAACAATACTATTGTGACGGTTACAGATGTACGGGGTCGGGTGGTTTCATGGTCCTCCGCCGGTACTTGTGGATTCAGGGGCACAAGAAGAGGGACGCCATTTGCTGCTCAAACTGCCGCAGGAAATGCTATTCGTACAGTAGTGGATCAGGGTATGCAACGAGCAGAAGTCAGAATAAAAGGTCCTGGTCTCGGAAGAGATGCAGCATTACGAGCCATTCGTAGAAGTGGTATAGTATTAAGTTTTGTACGAGACATAACCCCTATGCCACATAATGGATGTAGACCTCCGAAAAAAAGACGTGTGTAGAAATAAGAATTGAACAGATTTCAAGAGAAATAAATGATTCAATGATCTGATCAAATAAAATTACTATGCTTCGAGAGGAAGTAGCAGTAGCTACTCGGACACTACAGTGGAAGTGTGTTGAATCAAGAGCAGACAATAAGCGTCTTTATTATGGCCGTTTTATTCTATCTCCGCTTATGAAGGGTCAAGCCGATACGATAGGCATCGCGATGCGACGGGCTTTGCTTGGAGAAATAGAAGGAACATGTATTACACGTGCAAAATCTGAAAAAATACCACATGAATATTCTACCATAGTAGGTATTGAAGAATCAGTACATGAAATTTTAATGAATTTGAAAGAAATTGTATTGAGAAGTAATCTGTATGGAATTCGCGACGCATATATTTGTGTCAGAGGTCCCGGATACGTAACTGCTCAAGACATCATCTCACCGCCTTCTGTGGAAATCGTTGATACTACACAACGGATAGCTAGCCTGACAGAACCAATGGATTTGTGTATTGGATTAAAAATCGAGAGGAATCGCGGATATCGTATGAAAACATCAAATAACGCTCAAGATGGAAGTTATCCCATAGATGCTGTATTTATGCCTGTTCGAAATGCGAATCATAGTATTCATTCTTATGGGAATGGGAATGAAAAACAAGAGATACTTTTTCTCGAAATATGGACAAATGGAAGTTTAACTCCTAAAGAAGCACTTCACGAAGCCTCCCGTAATTTGATTGATTTATTTATTCCTTTTCTACATGCGGAAGAACAGGACATACATTTAGAGGACCATCAAAACAGGGTTAGTTTACCTTTTTTTGCCTTTCATGATAGATTAGCTAAACTAAGGAAAAACAAAAAAGAAATAGCATTGAAATGTATTTTTATTGACCAATCAGAATTGCCTTCCAAGACCTATAATTGCCTCAAAAGGTCCAATATACATACATTATTAGACCTTTTGAATAAGAGTCAAGAAGATCTTATGAAAATTGAGAATTTTCGCATAGAAGATGTAAAACGGATATTGGGCATTTTACCAAAGCATTTCGCAATTGATTTAACATTTAACAAAGAATAAGTTTTAAATTTTACATCCATTGAAATGATTTCATCTTTTTTAAATATTAAATGGATTTTATATTTAAAAAGGATTTTAAAAGATTTTAATTAAAGAAGAAAATTCAATTAGTTTTGAATCTTCAGCACGATCCTTATA